GATATTGCCATAAATGAAGAAAATAATATTTCCATTTATTAATCAGAATAGGCGTATTATTTGAAGAAAGAATTGATTTTCCTTGATATCTAACATAATGCATAAAAGGATCTTTATGCATAAAAGGATCTTTGCATAACTCCAAGATGTCCCGAAATTCATTATGAATAAATACTTTGACAAGATTTTTTATTTTTATAAAAAAATAGATTCGTTGAAAAAAGAATCCAGAAAATGTTGAACGTAAATGAAAAGATTGATTACGAAGAAAAAAAAAGATGGATTCGTATTCACATATATGAAAATTATATAGGAACAAGAAAAATCTTGGATTGGTTTTTTTCAAAAACCAATCCTTTGGAAGAATAAACCTATTCCAATTACAATACTCATAGAGAAAGAAACGTAAGAAATGCAAAGAAGAGGCATCCTTCAACCAGTAACGTAGGGTTTGCACCAAGATCTCTAGATGGATGTGATAGGGTATTAGTACATTTGACACAGAATCTAAATGGGACAATTTGTCCTCTAAAAAAGAAAATATTGAATGAATTGATCGTAAATTACGAAATTGATCTACCTCTTTCCTTTCTAAGGAAAAGAATAATCGAAAATAAAATGGAATTTCCACAGTGACTGCAAATGCCTCGGATAGAATTTGCGAATACAAATTCTTGTTGAAAGCAAAAAACCTATTTTGTCTAGAATCAGTATCCACCAAAATAATCAAAGGATTCTGTTGATACATTCGAATAATTAAACGTTTAACAATTATTGAACTAATTCTTTTGTCATAACCCACATTTTCTAACCAAATAGATCTAATTGATCTCTTTAAAACATGATGAGCAAGTGTATAAATATACTCCTGAAAAAGGAGTGGGTATAGGAAGTTGTGTTGCCAAGATCTATTTAGGTCTAAATATCCTTGAAATTGATCCATTGGAAATTGGATTGGAATCAAAAGAAACAGAAAGTAGTCCATTTATTGATTATGAAACGATATATATAGTGCGATGCAGTCAAAACAAAGCGTTATAGTAAGAAAATACTAGATATCTCGGAGACAGGTAGACTCATCAACAGATTCTCTATCCTCTCTTTCAATCTAAATAGTTTATATTTGTTTCTAGGATAACAAAACAAGATGGGTTAGAAATCCTTTATTTTTTAAACCAATCGCTCTTTTGATTTTTGAAAATCAATATATTTATCAATATGCTGCTTCTTCTACACATTTATGTACAACCCAGAATAGGACATAACTAATAATTAGGACTTATTTGATTAATAAAAACGAAAATAGATAAGATACTATAATCATGCACTCAAGTAGAATTCTTCCCCCGTACTGGGCACTAATATATTTTTAACGTCTAATTAGATCGAGTAATCATTCAAATTTAGAACAAAAGCTCGTTGCTCTTTTTCCTTATAAAAACTGAAATTGAAGTCGGAAAACTCTATCCATTTATTCATTCGACCCCATTCTGATTCTGAATTAATTTCATTTTTTCGCACTCCCAAGTTTGAGAACCGATCCAGTTAAAGTAAAACTGAAACATTCTCAGAATTCTCTATTCATACGACATGCTGTTTTTTCCAGTCATTCCTTTCAGGATCAGTCGTGGTCTTACAAAGTCTACCAAAGGTATGAATGAATCCCTTACTTCATTGAAGTGTGTAAAAGATGCTAGCCGCACTTAAAAGCCGAGTACTCTACCGTTGAGTTAGCAACCCGAAGAACAAAAAATTGGCAATGTTTGGTTGGATAAAAAACTAAAGAGATAAAATTGAACAACACAATCAAAACATCAAACTAGCAAAAAATCCATCGAAAATTTTCAATTCTGAAATTATTATTAATTTCATAAATTCCCATTTATTTAAGAGTCAAAAAAGAGAATATTTTGCAGATAAAAATCAAAATAAAAGAAATCCAAAATCGAGTCAAAATCTTTTCAAGTAAAAAAAAAAGCGAGGAAATGGATCCGTTTATCCACGATCGAATTATATTTGCTCAATAGACTCTTGTCAATATATAAAAACGACACGGTAAAAAAAGTGTTAAGAAACAAAAAGAGGGAGGGAGAGGGGGATCTACTAGAAAAAAGTTATAAAACTAAATAAAAATTTCCCCCTTATCCTTTTTTTTATTAATTGAATTTCTTACGAAATTTATAAAAAACCCCCGCCCTTTTGAAAATATCAAAAAGAGTTCCTGTAGGTTGAGCACCCTTTTCAAGAAAATATAAAATAGCAGGAATATTTAAATAGGTTTGACTATTTATAGGATCATAAAAACCCATTTTACACAGATCTTTTCCTTCTCTTCGGGATCGACCATCGATTGCAACAATTCGATAAACAGCTCATTGGGATCGATGTAGACAAACTCTAACTCCCCCCAGAAACGTATACGAAGTTTTCGCCTCGTACGGCTCGAGAAATTGAAGTGATGTCTATATATACAAGGTCAAATAGATCCATAAAGAAATTAGACTAATATTAAGTATTAAGAAATATTCAAAAATAATAATATTATTTGATTTTATATCAATAGAAAAAAAAACACACATTTTTCTCCTCATAACTCAAGTTGGATAACTATGAAATAGTTCAAAAGAAAATTAGAAAAGCCTATTCATTTCATTTTTTGAGTAGTCTCTAATCCATCTTTTTTTGTCCCCATTAAAACAAAATTGATTTTGACCCTTCGTTCTTAATCTAGTTGTCGAGACAATAAAAAAAGGGGGATTTTCTTGTTCCAAGATACTTTATCTTTACCGTGAATCATTGGGTTTAGACATTACTTCGGTGACTTAAAATCGTTTGAAAATGGCAGCAACATGCCCCCTTTTTTTTATGCTTTTTTTCTATAAAAAAAAAATATTCATAGAAAAGAGAGTATCACACGTAAAAAAATCACTATACTTACAAAGTTGTTAAAACTTATTAATTAGCACTAACCCTAGATTCCTTGCCCCTGAGAAAAGAATCAATAGTTTCGACTCGAGCTACATCACGTACTATCTTACACTACAATCCAAAAAAAAACCAAGGTTCTAGTGTAAGAGAACAAAAGATGTCGAGCCAAGAGCACATTTATAATTCAAATGGTGGATATAAGAATCCACGGACGATCCCGTCTGTCAAGCCGCACGTTGCTTTCTACCACATCGTTTCAAACGAAGTTTTACCATAACATCCCCCCGGGTTTTAACTGGTATGTAATTGATTCAATTATGGAATCACGAATAGTCATTTGTTCGTTCGTTACAGTTATTCCATAGGAATGCATATTTTTTTTTTCAATTTCTATGAATGACTGCTTTTTTTACGAAGTCGTAGCAAAAATAAAATTTCATACCAATTTTTATTTTTTCATTTTATTGACTGAATTGCAATATGCTATTTTTTATTTTCTTTCTAAAGAAAAAAGACCAATTTATCAATCCGAAATCGAAACAGAAAGATTAGAAAATCAAATATTAGGAATTGAAAAATTTTTGTTATTGAATCCACATTCCATCTTCAGAGGATCAAATACTTATAAAAAAGCAAAAAAATTCATGATTTTCTTTTACGAGTAGTTTCGGCTGACTGAGCGGGTTAAATAACGCTTAGTTAAATAAACTAAATATAAATTAGGGGGATTAAATAGAAATTAGGGGGATCAAATAGAAATAGAGGATCTATGAATTACTTATTATTCCATACATTTTGATACATTGAAAATTCAATATATTTTTATCAAATACTTAAAAATAAGGTTCAAAGAAAATACATAATGTATAACATTTTTTCTTACTAACTTATTCTATTCATTTCATCTGCTTAATTTCATCTAATTTGTATTCGACCAGGTATTGAAATGAGTGTGTTCGATTATTAATCGTTATAATAGTTATATAAGAGGTTAAGGCTTTTCAACTAACTAATTTCTTTTAGCTTAAGTAATAATAATATTAACTACTCTATACTCTATTCTAAGAGTATAGATCGAATAAAGGGAGGGAGACGGGGGGGTTCAATCTGTTGTTAATTTGTTTGAAATTGATTTCAAATTCTTGAAATCTATAGCTCCTATGTTATCCAAATCACAACTTGATTCAGATCCATTTATGACAATCTTTCGTTATTCTCAAAATATCTATATTCTTTTCTAAATATCTATATTCTTTCTAGATATAAAATAGAAAAAGGTATTCCCTGGGACGGAAGGATTCGAACCTCCGAATAGCGGGACCAAAACCCGTTGCCTTACCACTTGGCCACGCCCCATTTGTCTTTCTGTTCAATCAATACTAATAAACATTAGTATTAGTACTGGTTGTTCGTCAATTCCAATCAAAAAATCGATTGTTCCGAGGATTTTGACACGTAGAGCGCGAGAGAAAAATGAATTTATTGATCATTAGATAGAATTTAATTAAAATATTGTCTAAAATACGATTTCTTCTATTCTTTTATTTTGAAAATCAAACGGTTTTAAATTGGGTGAGTTTTCAAAATAAAAATTTTTAGTTTTCTTTTTATGTTTTAACAGATATCCACTAAAACTCAATCAAAATTAAATTATCTCCAAGTTCAATACAGGAAAAAAATGTTTATTATGCTTAATATCTTTAGTTTGATCTACTTCTGTTTTCATTTCACCCTTTATTTGAATTCAAGTAGTTTTTTAGTAGTCAAATTGCCAGAGGCCTACGCTTTTTTGAATCCTATCGTAGATATTATGCCCGTAATACCCCTTCTTTTTTTTCTATTAGCCTTTGTTTGGCAAGCTGCTGTAAGTTTTCGATAAGATGTTGAGTAATGTACTAGACATTATTTATCCGAGAAAGAAAATGCTAATAATTATTCGATAAACTTTATAATATGAACCCTCGATTCAAACGATTGATAATTGGAATTCTTTTCTCATTCTGATTCTTTTTATAAACTTTGCTTTTGAATTTATTTCATTCTTTGATTTAGTGAAACCCCCTTTTGAGCCCCCTAATAGGGGGTAGTAAAGAATTTTTTTTTTTTGAGATCAACCCACTTTTATTGCAAATACATTTTTGAGTTCTTTTTCTAGAAACCGTTTTGTTTATTGGTGTCGAAATAGGATATGTGGTAGAAAAAAGGATAATCTATTCTCTCTCTTTTTTTTTCAAAAAATGCTTGGGATTGTGTAATGCTTACTCTCAAACTCTTTGTTTACACAGTAGTGATATTCTTTGTTTCTCTCTTTATCTTTGGATTCCTATCTAATGATCCAGGACGTAATCCCGGGCGTGACGAATAAAAAAAGGACTTTATTGTACATTTTTGAATCTCAAAAAAAGATCAAATATCAATTCATCAACAAAAACGGAAAGAAAGGGATTCGAACCCTCGGTACGAAAAACTCATACAACGGATTAGCAATCCGACGCTTTAGTCCACTCAGCCATCTCTCCCAATTTGAAATTTTGAATCTTACTTTCCAAAAGTAAGATAGAAAAAAAACCCCTCTCTTTCCTTATTTCTCGTTATCTTTATTAAAATTAGATTTTAGATTAGAATTCTATTCACATTAGATAAAATCTATTCTATCTATATAGATATTGAAAAAACAAGGGTCGAAAGAATTCTTTCAAAAAAAGAAAGAAAATCAAAAAATATTTCTTCTGTCGAAATATATTGTTTAGTTTCTTATCCTGGCTTGGTTCATACCTAGCCAGGCCTTTTTTTGTACCAAATCATATATATTTGTAATCATATATATTACAAAAAAATGTTTAACAAAATTCTTTTTATTGAATGAAATATCAATATAAGGACAATTTTGATTCTAGGATATAGAATAGAATCAAAGTTTAATTTTTTTCGTTAGTCTTTTGAATTATTGACTTCTATTTTATTTCCTGATTTATTATTATATCATAATTCTAAAATGAATTCGAATCGACTTAATAATCTAATTCGAATATTAATAATATTCTTTATTTTCTTCCTTTTTTCTTCCCCCTCCTCTTATAGAGGTACTGTACTGAAAGAAACTTGTTATTGAGTTATTAATAATTAGGAGTCCTCTTTAACTAATTTATTGAAATAAACCCGATTAGGTCTAATAAAAAAACTAAAACACACCTATGCTATCATTTTCATTATTATTTTCGGATTCTATCTCTTATTCTGATTCTGATTACGCTGATTACCTTCTTATTCGACAAAAGATTTATTTATACACAATAATGGCATTGGAGCGGGTATAGTTTAGTGGTAAAAGTGTGATTCGTTTTAGTAATCCCTTTTAGAGTTAAGGGGTCCCTCGGATTTGCTTCATATTCCGAACAAAAACTTTTTTTCTTAAAAGGATTGAATCCTTTCCTTTACCTATCAATTCACTAAGAAAGAGTCGAGGAAGAATCGAAATTCTCGTGATTTGAGTCCAAGGTTCAAATTTTTGATAAATTTTGAAAATTGGATTTTCAAATAGCGAAACACAATTTGTTTTATTGGATCAAGACTCCCAATAACTATGCGTATCGATAAAGGATCCATGGATAAAGATAGAAAAGTGTAGTTCGAATCGTAACTAAATCTTCAATCTTTCCCTATTATTCTAGAAATAGAAAGATTAAAGCAAAATAGCTTATCTATTAAATAAGGATGTCTTTAGTTTCCGAAGGACATTAAACTTTTTTTAGTTTTAGCTCGGTAGAAAGAAAAAAACTTTTCCTAAGGATTCTATTACATCAAATAGAAATAGAGAACGAAGTAACTAAGAGAATATTGTTAGAATACCCTATTCTATATTCCAGAGGGGATTGTCTAGAAAGCCGAATCTCTTTGAATGCATTCAAAGAGACAGCTGACATAGATGTTATGGTTCAACAATTTTTTGATTTCATTCAGGTCTTATTTCAATCTTGATATTTATTCATACATCCATAAAGGAGCCGAATGAAATCAAAGTTTCATGTTCGGTTTTGAATTAGAGACGTTAACAATGATGAATCAACGTCTACTATAACCCCTAGCCTTCCAAGCTAACGATGCGGGTTCGATTCCCGCTACCCGCTCTAATATAGTATTCTATATAAAAAGAATATTTTGATAAAAAGAATATTTTGATATTCAATATCATTAATCCTATATTCTATCATAATAGAATATTTTTCTATTATGAGTGTATCTTTAAGATTGAATATAGAATTCCGTAGATTCTATCCCCATAAATATCATCTTTTTAAGAACACCAAACCAGAAGCCAAAAAGCAAGAAATTTGAAAAAAAAGCGTCCATTGTCTAATGGATAGGACATAGGTCTTCTAAACCTTTGGTATAGGTTCAAATCCTATTGGACGCAAGTTCTTCTATGTATTTTTTTTAGGTTTCTATCCAAAAGATATTGCTTTTTATGTTGACTGATTTGCATCAGGGATGCTTCAAATAGGGCGTCTTAGATGATTATTTTCTCGAAATTTTATTTTGTTAATATGAATTGTACAAATGTATTTTGAATAG